TTGATGGTTATACGGGTATCCAAAGTACGAACGAGATGGATGTTTGTTGTCCCAACCATTCTTGTTAGTCCCGATACCAATAAGGAAAAGGGAAATTTATAACAAAGTTTTCGTATTGTTGATTCCTTGGTGTAGTGCTTCTTCCCCTATGCTGCCTATTGGTACTAGTGGAATAGGATTGACCTACAATATAGAACCCATAGGTGTAACCTTTCGCTCAATACTCAAATTAACAATTGAAGCATCCGAGGCTGCATCAATCGAGGATACACGACAGAAGGAATTGTTCTATCTTCAAACTCACCTTCACCAAGCGTAGGTTTATTTCAATAATTTGGTTCTTTCTATCCCGAATCACGTATCTTTCTCATAATACTGAAGTCTAAAAAAAGAAGAAAAAAGAATCAAATCGCACCATCTCTGTAATAGGTAAATGCCTTTTTTTCTCCTGAAGTTGTCGGAATTATTCGTAATAGAATATTGGCCACAATTGAAGAGGTCTTATCAATAAAATTTACATTTATCCGAGATCTAGGCATAATTAGCAATCCTTTCTATAATCTATAATTAGAATTCTTTTCATTACCCTTCGGGGAAAATGATCCCACAAACAAAGGAATTGTACAATACGAAATAACATAAAACAGACTAATTCTAAAAATGTGGACCTTCCGCTCAAATTGTCCCATTTTGTTTGGACAAGGAGAGATATGAAATATTTGAATCAGATTGGATTTCATTACAATTTCGTAGTATACCAATGAACGGAACTATTATTACTATTTCATCTAAGATTTCATCTAAGTTGAATAACCAAGGACTTTCTTTTACTACGGATTTTGATAACTCGAGAAGTTTTGATTTGGTTATGATCCAAAGAGGAAAAAGAATAATTATTCCATGATAAAATAGAGTAGAGTAACCATCCGTTTTGTTTACATGACGTGTATACGTCATGCCATACAATGGAAATAAAAATCCATGGGACGATTCATGAATTTGTAATAGATCCATGGGGTAGCTGATGAGAGAAGTTGGTGTTAAGAAATAGGAAATTTGAAAGGAATTATTCCTATGGAACCATTGATCGGTCATACCTGTACTGCAATAATATGAATGACTCGCTATTCACTCGGTTTCTGGTCAATAATAAGATTATGTAGGAGAGATGGCCGAGTGGTTCAAGGCGTAGCATTGGAACTGCTATGTAGGCTTTTGTTTACCGAGGGTTCGAATCCCTCTCTTTCCGTTTCTGTTAATTCACCAACGTGACCGACCACAATGTATCAAATCAAATAACAACTGATACCATTATTCCAGCAATAAGACTTTTATTTGATAGAAATTCTCTATTCCAGAAATTCTCTATTCCTAATTACATTACTGCGGTACGTAAAATACAAATATAGGAAAGAGCAAAAAAGAAAAAAAATCCTACTGCTGATCTATTTGTAATACGTGAATGAGAAAAATGCGGATCAAGGCCCTTAGATCTATTTACTTCGTCGAAAAGAGGGCAAAATTCTCTGAATCTTTCTTTGTTATTTTCGTTAGGTTCAAGTCTGGCGGGAATAATATTCTACGACTAACAACTCATTTATTTTCAAACCGATCCATTTACTATCTATTATTTGATTTACTAATCCTTTATATTGGAATGAGTCAATAGTCAAATGTTTTGGCAATTCCTCGGGGGGGGGTGAAGCAATATAATTTTGAATCAGAGCTTTCGATCTTTGTTTATCCTTCGTAGTAATAATATCTCGGGGTTTGCAACGATAACTTGGTATATCCACTATACGACCATTAACTAAAATATGTCTATGGTTAACTAATTGCCTAGCTCCAGGAATGGTCGAAGCCATACCCAATTGAAAAAGGATGTTATCCAAACGCATCTCAAGTAGTTGTAGTAAAACCTGACCTGTTGACCCTTTGGCTTTTCCAGCGATATGTACATATCTAACTAATTGTCGCTCCGTCAGACCATAATGAAAACGCAATTTCTGTTTTTCTTCTAGACGAATACGATATTGCGATCTTTTCCCAGAACGCAATTGGGTTTTAAGATCACTTCCGGATTTAGGTCTTTTACTAGTTAGTCCTGGTAAAGTCCCCAGACGGCGTATTTTTTTGAAACGAGGTCCTCGATAACGAGACATAAAGACTCCTTTTTTTATTTTATTGAAATTTCATTTTACAGAATAAATCTTAAATTAAGACTGAACTAAAGGATAAACAAAGCAAAGCTAAATTTACTGAAGTATTACAAAGTAGAATGAAATTAATTCTATTAATATCCGGATTTTTTGTATATGTATATATAGGAAGTTGAGGCTCCATTTTATAATTTGTTCTGTAGAGATCTAATTGCTCCAATCCATTTTTTATTCATAGTTACAAGTTACCACGACATAATAGATCGGTGATCCAACATTTTGAGAAAAGGAGAGATTATCAATCATGGAAAAATCGATAGAGAAAAAAAAGCCAGCTATCGGAATCGAACCGATGACCATCGCATTACAAATGCGATGCTCTAACCTCTGAGCTAAGCGGGCTCACATAACAGAAATAGAAATAGTATAACAAATAGAAATAGTGTATAGGAATTCAGGAAACTGCTGGATCTTAGCTTAGGGCTATTAGCTATTAATTTAATATGAACTATATAGTTCATAGTTCTATTGTTATATCTATATCATTATATCTATATCATTAGATATATTAGTTATATCTAATATTATTAGTTATAACTAATATAACTAATAATATAGAACTAGATATGACTAAATAGAATTAATAGAATTCTATTTTTCTAATAGATATTTTTCTAATAGAAATATATGACTAATTAGTATATGACTAATTAGTAGAATTTTCATTCTATCATATTAATTACATTAATTATTATTTATACATTCTATTCTTTTTTTATGCATTTTTTTTATATATTTATACATTATATTTATATTTTTTAATATGTACATATATGTTAATGAATATGTGTATATATATATATATATATGATAATTTTAAATTATAAATTATGATTATAAAAAATCTAATTATTTCTTAATATAAAATTTATTTATTTCTTAAAGTAAAGCAGTTATAGCAATAATTATAGCGTATAGCGAGCGGATCGGTCCTAAGAAAAGATAAGATAAGGATAAAGATACAATCCAAATTAGAATGAGACATTCTTCTGGTTTCATTCGGAAAAGGAAGAGATAGGACGAAAAAAAAAAAAGAAGAATGAATATCGACCGTTCCAGTATTCCAAATCGCACTGTAAAAAAGAAAGGGAGGGAGAAACATATATATGGGATATATCTATCCATATTGAATTGCGGATACATCAATGATAGAATCATTTCTGATTGAAACAAGGTTTATCCAATAGAAATAAACTGATAGAGGATCGTCAAAAAAATAAAATAGCAGCATACACTTTTTCGATATGGGAATCATTATCTAATGAATTCAACGGTTCCAAAATAAATGAAAGAGATGGGTGGAATTCCAACTGGATCTTGGTCTCAAATCAAAAGGGGATATGGCGAAATTGGTAGACGCTACGGACTTGATTGGATTGAGCCTTGGTATGGAAACCTACTAAGTGGTAACTTCCAAATTCAGAGAAACCCTGGAATTAAAAATGGGCAATCCTGAGCCAAATCTTTATTTTGAGAAAACAAGGGTTTATAAAACTAGAATAAAAAAAGGATAGGTGCAGAGACTCAATGGAAGCTGTTCTAACGAATGGAGTTGACTACGTTGTGTTGGTAGCTGGAATTCCTCTATCGAAATTACAGAAAGGACGGCCCTATATATCTAATACGTACGTATACATACTAACATATCAAACGATTAATCACGACCCGAATCTATCGAATATATATATATGAAAGAAAAAATTCAGAGTTATTGTGAATCCATTCCAATCGAAGTTGAGGGAAGAATCGAATATTCAGTGATCAAATCATTCATTCCAGAGTTTGATAGATCTTTTGAAAAACTGATTAATCGGACGAGAATAAAGAGAGAGTCCCGTTCTACATGTCAATACCGACAACAATGAAATTTATAGTAAGAGGAAAATCCGTCGACTTTAGAAATCGTGAGGGTTCAAGTCCCTCTATCCCCAACAAAAAGTCCATTTTACTTCCTAACTATTTATCCTCTTTTTTTCATCAGTGGTTCAAACAAAATTCACTATCTTTCTTTCTCATTCACTCTACTCTTTCACAAATGGATCCGAAGAGAAATCTTTGGATCTTATCCCAATTTGGATAGATACGATACCTGTACAAATGAACATATATGGGCAAGGAATCTCCATTATTGAATCATTCACAGTCCGTATCATTATCCTTACATTTATTAGATAAAATTTTTTAATACTTTACTTTATTTAATACTTTACCTTATTTAGATTTAGTCCCTTTAATTGACATAGATACAAGTACTCTACTAGGATAATGCACGGGAAATGGTCGGGATAGCTCAGTTGGTAGAGCAGAGGACTGAAAATCCTCGTGTCACCAGTTCAAATCTGGTTCCTGACACATGAATAATATATCGTATAGATATTCATACAAATTAATCGAGACAGATCAGGATATACATTCGTTAATAGTCAAGAGCATGATACATACTTATTCATCTAGCGTATAGATATATACCTCCATTTTTAGAGATGGGTAAAAAATATATGTATGGTTATGGTAAAGAACTAAAGTGGGATTATCTTCCCTTTTTTTTGTTTCTTTTTTCTTTCTTGTTTGTTCATATTGTGCTTTCTCTCACTCAAAAAGAGTGCTAAGTCTTCATATATATATATCAAAAAAAAAATAAAAAAGTTTTAAAAAAACTTAAAAAAAGTATAGAGGGGTTGAAGGATAGGAATAGACAGGATGCATTTCAGACACAGTACAAATAAAATTCAATCCCTTTTTATTTCGGAATTTCGCTTTTTCTTTTATATTTATTCTATT